GCAGTGGATAAAAAAGGGGGTCCGTCTTTCCAGTTAATGGTTCAAATAATTTTATCCATATGAGTGTTCTACATCGGATAAATTCCAAATTATTCCTTTTTTATCATTTTTAAACCTTTTTGGTATTAACGTAGTGGTAGAAAGAGTACCATGCTATGCTATGCCTGGACTTCAAACAATTTATCTTTAACCATGTAAAAGATCTCAACATTATTGGTTGATAGAGAAGAAAATCAAAGTTCATTTACCAATTAGTCACGAAATGCTATGGTTCTTACATATGATTTCTGAATGAAATCCAATTCCGAAGTAATTCGTCGAGATTTTGCACCTTTTGTTCCTATTTCTGCTATAAAAAAGAATACATAAATATAAATAAAGTGCAGCCGGTGAAATCCAACCTATTCTTGAAATACACAACTCGCACACACTCCCTTTCCAAAAAAAATCAATACACCGAGCACTACGCTTAGATTTATTGGATTTGTTGCTAAAATATCGGTATTAAACTCGAAACTCCCAGCGGATGGCCAGTGCCCCACGGAAACAAAAGAATTGTTTATATTTTTCATATGCTCTCCCATTATAGATAGGACTAACAAAGAACATAGTTCTTTTTGTATCACTCCGCTTATTATTCTTAATGAAATTTGAGAATTCTCAAATTTCTTAGTTATGGTTATGTTTTTATTCTTATTTTTTTTTTTTTTTTTACATTTTTATTCTACGATGAAATGAAACATTAAACAAAAGGATTTGCAAATAAAATAGCTAATGCCACGACCAGTCCATAAATTGTTAAAGCTTCCATAAAAGCCAGACTAAGCAATAAAGTACCTCGTATTTTTCCCTCTGCTTCTGGTTGTCTCGCAATACCTTCTACGGCTTGGCCCGCAGCAGTACCTTGACCAACCCCAGGTCCGATAGAAGCAAGCCCTACAGCCAATCCAGCAGCAATAACGGAAGCAGCAGAAATAAGTGGATTCATGGTAAGTTCCTCGCACCAAAAAAAGAAATGGTTAATGATACAACCAACCAATAAATGAGTACTTAATCTACTTCTTTTTCTACTTCGACTTTTACTATTTACTTTACTTTTACTACATTTATTTTTTGATTTTTCTCACTAAAATATATCGGGTCGAGGTAGCTAAAAGCCCCAAATGGAATTCAGAATATTACTGAATTGTCAGAACTACTTTGATATACCGTTTTTCCTTTCTTTCTTATAGATATGTATACGGTTTTAGTCATTGCGTTTTCTTATTTAGAAACTATTCTATTATTTCTCTTTCATTCAATTCAAAATAACAGACAAAATAGAAAAAGGACTAATATGGGAATCCATCTAAATGCAGTGGGCTAGAAAAAAAAGAGATAGTGGTAATTACTATCTCACTAGTAAATAACATATACTTTTATTATTCCATTTTTATTCTTACATAACGTAAATCACCTGCACTTTTTACTTTTTATTCTATTAAATCGTATTCTGTAACCATTCTTAGAAACATACACAAGGATTGATACTCATAATTCTGCAATATCATATACCTTTCTTCATATATACATGTAGCTATTTGCATCTTATTCTCCAACCCAGTGGATTATATTGAAACCCCCGCATTGCTTGAATTGGGATAAGCTTCAAAAAAGACTATGAGTCAATGATGACCCTCCATGGATTCACCTATATAAGCCGCAGCCAAAGTTGCAAAAATAAGAGCTTGAATACCACTTGTAAATAATCCAAGAAACATGACAGGTATAGGAACTACTGAAGGTACTAAAGAAACAAGAACAACAACCACTAATTCATCAGCCAATATATTCCCGAAAAGTCGAAAACTAAGAGATAAAGGTTTTGTGAAATCTTCTAGAATATTAATTGGTAAAAGTATTGGAGTTGGTTGAATGTATTTACCAAAATATCCCAATCCTTTTTTTCTAAGACCTGCATAGAAATATGCCACTGACGTGGGTAAAGCTAAAGCAACAGTAGTATTTATATCATTTGTGGGCGCAGCTAACTCCCCATGAGGTAACTTTATGATTTTCCAAGGTAAAAGAGCACCCGACCAGTTAGAAACAAAAATAAATAGGAACATCGTTCCTATAAAAGGAACCCAAGGACCGTACTCCTCTCCAATATGAGTTTTGCTCAAGTCTTGAATAAATTCAAGGACATATTCGAAGAAATTCTGACCATTAGTCGGAATGGTTTGTGGATTCCGAACAGCTATGATGATTGAACCTAATAAGATAGCAATTACAACCCAAGAAGTTATAAGTACTTGGGCATGTATTTGTAAACCTCCTATTTGCCAATATAAATGTTGGCCTACTTCTACACCTGATATATCGTATAACCCTTTGAGTGTTTTAACGGAACATGGTATAAAATTCATATTGTCCTCTAACAGAAGTTAAACTTAAAAAAAGTAATTATTTTGATTCCACCATCTCTTTCTCAATTCATCTATGTTTATTCATGAATTTAAGTTAGAAATCGTATCTTTCGGATACCAATAAATCACATAAAAAAAAATACCAATCATTTTATCTTTTAAATATTCATAGTTCAAACTCCAAAAGATGCAAATAAAAATAATAATAATCAAAGAGAGTTCACCAAAAACAAACTAATCTTCTTCTTTATTCTTCTTAATGATAAGAGTAATGATAAGATAATCAACCATTTTTTATATAACTAGAATGGCCCTTGCAAATTGCAGATACTAATTTGGTAAGAATCAATTGAATCGAAGCTATAGCATCATCGTTGGCCGGAATAGAAATATCTGCAAGATCTGGGTCACAATTTGTATCGATTAAACAAATTGTCGGAATACCCAAAATGACACATTCTTGAAGAACCTTATATTCTTCTTGCTGATCAACGATAATTACAATATCGGGCAATCCCGTCATATATTTGATCCCACCCAGATATGCTTGCAAGGTAGATAACCTTCTCTTCAACATTGCTGCATCTCCTTTGGGAAGACGATTGAGTTTCCCTATCTTTTGTTCTGCTCTTAAGTCCCTGAACTTCTTAAGTCTTGTTTCTGTAGTAGACCAATTCGTTAACATACCACCAAGCCATTTTTTATTAACATAATGACATCGAGCCCTTATTGCTGCTGATGCTACTAAATCCGCTGCTTTCTTTTTGGTGCCAACGATTAAGAATTTTTTTCCCCTACTTGCTGCATCAAAAACTAAATCGCAGGCTTCTGATAAAAAACGAGCAGTTATAGTAAGATTTGTAATATGAATACCTTTACGCTTTGCAGAAATGTAAGGAGCCATTCTAGGATTCCATTTATTAGTACCATGACCAAAATGAACTCCCGCTTCCATCATTTCTTCCAAATTGATGTTCCAATATCGTCTTCCCATTTTACCACATTTTATCTTTTTCTTTTTTTTTTTCAAAGAGATTCAGTACCCTGTGAAATAAATAATTGTTCCGACGGAACCTTCTACCAGGATTGAACATTGATCTACGACCCAAACCATGAATTTCATTCTTTAATTTTTATTTCATTATAAAAAGAATGAACCTCTTTTTAGGAATTAGTAAATTACATTACGTAAATGATTGGTCTGATGTATCATGGAAAGTGTTTGGGGCACAAGAACAAAATAATTCTCTATGGTGTAACAAAATATTTTTCATTTCCAACTCGAATAGATTATTCCTTTTGATTTTCAAATAAATGTTTTTGTCTTGCTTTGAACGATGTACTAATTTGTTGAATCCGGTACCAACGGGTATAATCCCCCCCAGAACAACGTTCTCTTTAAGGCCTTTCAACCAATCAATACGACCTCGTAGAGCAGCTTTTGCTAAAACTCGAGCAGTTTCTTGAAAACTCGCTTCGGATATGAAACTTTGAGTATTCAGAGATGACTTCGTTATTCCCAATAAGATTGCCCGATAACAGATTGCTTCGTCCAAAACGCGCCCTGCTCGCTCTGCTCGCAACAATCCAATAAATTCCCCAGGTAAAAAAACATTAGACATTCCATCTTCTGAAACCAAAACTCTTGATGTTACTTGACGTACAATAATCTCTAAATGTCTATTATGGATCTGTACCCCCTGGGATTGATAAACCTTTTGGATCTTATTAACCAAAGAAATACGACTTTGGGCTATGGTTAGTTCAGCTCCAATCAAGAATCCCCAGGGGATCCCAAGAATCCTTCGGATACGTTCGTCCCAACCTTCAACTCTTCTTTCGAGGTTCATCGATATTGAATCAATCGAACGAACTTCTAAGATTTGTTCCACTTTTGGAAGACCTTGTGTTATGTCGCCAGATCTCGATTTTTCATATATAAATGTAATTAATGTATCTCCTTCATAAAAGGTTTCCCCATAATGGCCATGGACAGTTGCTCCTGGAGTGACCAAATAGGGCTTAGCCGATCTTATAACTAAAGAGTCAACATGAACAATGAAAATTTGACCAGATTTTTTTATGCGTGATCCATATTTCAATAGACATACATTTTCACAAAGGAATTGTCCAAGGCTAATTATTGTCCATGCCTCTTCACAAGAATCGTGATGGAGAGAATACCAATTCAAACGGAATGAATTCCAAACGATGTTACTGTATGGATCGGGATTATAAATACTACTATTTTCATCTAGGAAACAGTATTGAAATGGAAGTACTTGAAGCACTTGGAAAGTCTGTTGAAAATTTTCAAGTAAAAAATATTTCTTTAAAAAGACTTGATTATAAGTTCTTAAATAGTAAGATGAACAAAAATTTACTATTTTAGGCACAATAGTACCTAAAGGACCCAACAAATCCCTAATTAGAGTCATGGGATCCGATTCCTTTGTCGCATTATTATATCTCGAAGTATTTAAGGGGCCAATTCGAGAACAATTGGATGATGACAAAATTATGAAAGATTGGCATTCCTTATTTCGATTCAACAACGTACCTAGAGGTCCCTGATGTTGGGGAAATGATCGA